TATACATTGTTGCAAATTTTTAACACTATATATTAACGCATCACAACTTGTTAAAAGCACGCCAATCGAGCCTTACCTGGTTTAGGGGTTTGACAGGAAAAATTAGGACTCGCAGGGCGTGGGGGGTAAGGGGGGTTTAACGCGCGCGAGGCTCGAAGGAGAAGGGGGGGCATACACAGGGTAATTATGAGGAAGATCCAAAGATTATGCACTAATTAAACGTATGCATTGGAAAAAGTTTAATGTGTTCAAGGTGACATATTATGTAATTCTTGGGTGTACCACCTTAAATGATCGTTGGGCTAATGCATGAAATGGGCAAAATGAAAGTGACTAGAAAAAAAAAAGGAACCAGATGCCTTAAGATGGCGCCTTCGGCTGGAGGGTTTTTGCTAATTAAGCAACAACACCATTAGGCGATGCCAGTATAGTTCAATTAGTGGGTAATAATAGATTTATGGACCTGAAATAGGAACCAGATGCAAGAAATAGAGCAAATTGTGCTACCCCCACGATTGTTGTCCTTGACCTATCAAGGACAGAATTCATTAAGAGATCACCGGTTGATGGTCTCTCACTACCCTAACCATGTTTAATTAATTTTTATTGGAATTTAAGCTAGTAATGTGCAATTTATGTTTTATTTAGTTTTTAAGTGGAATATTTCATTTACTGAATTAAATACATGATGTAAAATCACTCATAGTATTTACGGTACCATGATGTCAAGTCATGCATATAATGTACTATACCATAGTGCCAGGTTATGCATATTATGTACTATACCATAGCAGCGTTGTGCATGTAGGTGCTTTTAGTATATCAGAAAATAGTTTAGTTTAGAATCCTAGCTTTGGGAGTTAGGGGTGGGAGTTAAAATCTCCCTTTTCTGGCGCTAGAAAGGATTCTAACCTTTAGTCTCCGGATTACAAGACCGGCGCTTTGTGATTAAGCTACTAGGGCAGTTGAAGTTTATAAGTTTGTTTTCTAATAAGCCCGCTAGTGGCATTAGAATTAGGAATAGTAGGAAGTATAAGACGGAAGCGACTTGTCCAATGATAACGAATGGGTGTTCAACTGGTATTCCTCCAATTCATGTTAGAATGAGAACGTCTGCAATGAGTGTTCAAAATAGAAATTGTGTAATGGGTCGGAATGTTATGGTTCGCTGCTTTGAAGTGTGGAGGAGGGGTACTAACATAAGAATCAAAATTGAGAATAATAGGGCGAGGACACCGCCTAGTTTATTTGGGATAGATCGTAAGATGGCGTATGCAAATAAGAAGTATCATTCTGGTTTGATGTGGGGTGGTGTTACTAAGGGATTGGCAGGGGTAAAATTTTCTGGGTCACCAAGAAGGTTTGGTGAGAACAAGGCTAGGGATGTGAGGGCTGTAATTAGAATAGCAAACCCTAGGGCATCTTTATATGAGAAGTATGGATGGAAGGGGATTTTATCTGCGTCTGAGTTTAGGCCGGTGGGGTTATTTGAGCCTGTTTCATGCAGGAAAAGAGCGTGTATGATTGTAGCTGCTACAACAGCAAATGGGAGTAGAAAGTGAAATGTAAAAAATCGAGTGAGTGTTGCGTTATCTACTGAGAAGCCCCCTCAAATTCATTGTACTAGTGCGTCTCCTACGTATGGTACGGCTGATATTAGGTTTGTAATTACTGTGGCTCCTCAAAATGATATTTGTCCTCACGGTAAGACGTAGCCAACAAAGGCAGTTGCTATTACTAGCAGAAATAGGACTACTCCGATGTTTCAAGTCTCTTTGAATAAGTAGGAGCCGTAGTAGAGACCTCGTCCTACATGTAAGTAAAGGCAGATAAAAAAGAATGATGCACCATTAGCGTGTATGTTTCGGATCATTCAACCATTGTTGACATCTCGGCAGATATGGGCGACAGATGAAAAGGCAGTTGAGATGTCTGAGGTATAGTGTATAGCAAGGAAGAGACCTGTTAAGATTTGCATGGCGAGGCAGAGTAGTAGGAGGGATCCAAAATTTCATCATGCAGAGATATTGGAGGGGGCGGGAAGATCAATTAATGCGTCGTTAATAATTTTGAAGAGGGGGTGGGTTTTTCGGGTTACCATTAGGTTCTTGTAGTTGAATAACAACGGTGGTTTTTCAAGTCATTAGTTTCGGTTAAAGTCCGGGCAAGAATTATGATGTATTTTTATGATTTACTTTTACTTGGTTTGGTGGTTGGGCTGGTGGGGGTTGCTTCAAATCCTGCGCCTTATTTTGCCGCATTGGGGCTAGCTATGGCAGCTGGGGTTGGCTGTGGTGTTTTAATTAGTCATGGTGGGTCGTTAGTTGGTTTAATGTTATTTTTGATTTATTTGGGTGGAATATTAGTGGTATTTGCATATTCGGCAGCTTTAGCTGCTGAGCCTTTCCCGGAGGCCTGGGGGGAGGGGTCTGTTAAAGTTTATATATTAGTCTACTTGATTGGTGTTGGGGTGGCGTTTTGGCTATCTTGAGGTGGCTTTGGGGGGTGGGCTGTTGTAGATGAGGCTAAAGAATTTTTTTTGGTTCGTGGGGACGTGGGTGGGGTGTCTTTAATATATTCTATGGGTGGGGGGATGTTAGTTGTATGTGCGTGGGTTTTGCTGTTGTGTCTTTTTGTGGTGTTAGAGCTAACTCGGGGTTTAAGTCGTGGAGCTCTTCGAGCAATTTAGAATAGTAATAAAATAATTAGAGTTGTAGTGATTAGGTAGAAGGTTAAGTAGATTTTGATAATGTTAGTATTAGGGGCATTAAATATTGATGAAATGTTGAAGTGTAGAGGATGTAAGCCTTTTGGTCCTATTTCTATTCATTGGCGGTCTAGTTTAGTAGCATTTTTTCCTAAAATTAAATTTAATTTTGGCAGTAATCGGTGAATAATTGGTGGAAAGAATCCTAGTATATTTGAAAAGTTATGTAAATATAGAGTCGGGGTAATTTTAATTTGTTTTGATGCAGATGTGGCTAGTGTAAGGGCAATAATTAGTCCGGCAGTCGTAACAATTAGTGCGGCTAGTTTAATAGTTGGAGATATCGTTATGATTTGCGTTTTTGAGGGAATAAGGTTGGCTGTAATGATAAAGCCTGCTAAAATGCTTCCTCATGCTAGTCGGCTAATGGGGGCGGTTATTGATTGGTCATTTTCATTGATTGGAGAAATGGATGAAAATCGTGGTGAGCCCATGGTTACAAAATATACAACACGTAGGCTGTATACTGCGGTAAAAGATGTAGCGATTAGTGTTAGGGCTAGGGCTCAGGCGTTTAAATGAGAGGTGTTCATGGCTTCAATGATAACATCTTTTGAGAAGAAGCCTGTTAGGAAAGGTATACCTGTTAATGCTAGGCTGCCAATAGTTAAGCATGATGCGGTAAATGGTATTAGTTTTTGGAGTCCGCCTATTTTTCGGATATCTTGTTCATCATTTAGGCTATGGATGATTGAACCGGAGCATAGGAAGAGTATTGCTTTGAAGAATGCGTGGGTGCAAATATGTAGAAAGGCTAGTTGTGGTTGATTAAGTCCGATTGTTACTATTATTAGGCCAAGTTGACTTGATGTTGAGAATGCTACAATTTTTTTAATGTCGTTTTGGGTCAGAGCGCATGAGGCTGTAAATAGAGTAGTTAGGGCCCCCAGGCATAGACAAGTTGTTAGTGCTAGTTGATTATTTTCTATTAATGGGTGCAGTCGGATGAGAAGGAAGATACCTGCAACTACTATTGTGCTGGAGTGAAGTAGTGCTGATACTGGGGTGGGTCCTTCTATTGCTGATGGAAGTCATGGGTGTAGGCCAAATTGGGCGGACTTTCCTGTAGCGGCTAAGATTAGCCCTATTAGAGGAATTGTTATGTCAAGGTCTTTGGAAAATAAAAAGATTTGTGAAATTTCTCAGGAATTAAGGTTTATTGCAGTTCATGTAATGGCAAGCAGTAGCCCTACATCTCCGACTCGGTTATAAATTACGGCTTGAAGGGCTGCTGTGTTAGCATCAGCTCGTCCATGTCATCAGCCAATGAGGAGGAATGATATAATTCCTACGCCTTCTCATCCAATAAACAGTTGAAATAGATTATTGGCTGTTACTAAGATAATTATTGCTACTAAGAATAATAATAAATATTTAAAAAATCGGTTTATTTGTGGGTCTGAGTGTATGTATCATGATGCAAATTCTAAGATGGATCATGTTACATATAGGGCAATTGGTGTAAAAATTAGTGAGTAGTGGTCAAATTTGAAGCTGACTTTGATGTCAAAATTTGTGGTGTTTATTCAGTCTCAGGTAGTGATAATACTTTCTGTTCCCTGATCTAAAAAAGTAATTAATGGAATTATACTGATGAAGAATGCGGTGCACACAGCATTTTTGGCGTACTTGGTGGCTCAGTTTTTGTGTGCGGGGTTTGGGTTTATGGTTATTATTAAAGGTAAAATTAGGATAAATAAGGTGAGTAGCAGAGTAGTGGTTATAATGTTTACCATAGCTGCTACTTGGAGTTGCACCAAGAGTTTTTGGTTCCTAAGACCAACGGATCACTATTATCCTTTAGAAGCTGAATGAGCCACGGATTTTAACCATGGGGGTAAGAATTAGCAGTTCTTATTGCATCTGGCCTCTTTCGGTGGATAAGGGGGGTTTAACCCTTATTTTTAGAACCACAATCTAATGTTTTTGTTAAACTATATCTACAGAATCATCAGCCTCATATAATCTCAGGTTTAGTAATTAGGAGAATGACTGGAAGGATATGTAGTGATATTAATAAATGTTCTCGTGTGTGAAAGGGTTGTAAATTAATAATATGTGTTGGTACTGGCCCTCGTTGTGTTATGAGGAATAAATATAGGGAGTACGCTGCTGTAATTAGAGTTCCTGCCCCTGTTAAAATAAGGGTTCATGGGGATCAATTAAATATTGCTGTAATAATCATTAGTTCTCCTATAAGGTTTGGAAGGGGTGGTAATGCTAGGTTTGCGAGATTAGAAATAAATCATCATGTAGTTGTTAATGGGAAAATAACTTGTATACCTCGGGCTAGTATTATTGTTCGGCTGTGTGTTCGTTCATAGGTTGTATTAGCCAGGCAGAATAGTGCGGATGAGACTAATCCGTGAGCAATCATTAATACAAGGGCTCCGGTAAAGCCTCATGGGGTTTGAATTAGAATTCCTCCTGCCACCAGTCCTATGTGGCTAATAGATGAGTAGGCAATTAGTGATTTTATGTCTGTTTGTCGTAAGCAGATTGAGCCTGTTATAATTACTCCTCATAAGGCTAATGTAATGATAGGATAAGCCATATTTTTGGAAATTGGGTCTAGAATACTTATTACGCGTATTATACCGTAGCCTCCTAACTTAAGCAGGATCGCTGCCAGTACTATTGATCCGGCTACGGGTGCTTCTACATGAGCTTTTGGTAGTCAAAGGTGTACGCCATATAGGGGCATTTTTACTAGAAAAGCAACTAAACACGATAGTCATAGAATTTTGCTGCCCCAGGTGCTGGGGGATAGGGGGGAGTGGTGTTGAATAATAAATATTGAAAGTGTGCCCATGTTTTGGTGAAGTAGGAGGAGGGCTACTAGCAGGGGGAGGGAGCCTGCTAGGGTGTAGAACAGAAAGTAAGTTCCTGCATTTAGTCGTTCGGCTTGGTTACCCCATCGTGTGATAATAATTAATGTTGGGATGAGGGTTGCCTCAAATATTACATAAAATATAATAATTTCTGTTGCCCCAAATGCTATAATTAAAAATATTTGTAGTGAAGTAAGTAGTGTAATATAAGTTCGCTGGCGGTTGATAGGCTCTTCTTTAATGTGGTTTTGGCTAGCAAGGATTATAAGGGGGAGGAGCCAGCAGGTTAATACTAGCAGTGGGGTGGAAAGGGGGTCTGTTGCCAGGTATGAGCCTGAGGCTGTTCAGCCTGTTTCTGTGGGCCATTTAATTCAGGCAAGGCTGGCTGTGGCAATGATTAGGCTTTGGTAAGTTGTAGTTGTCCATAATCATTTAGGGGCTGAGAATCAGATTGTAGGGAAGAGCATGATTGTTGGAATTAGGATTTTTAGCATTGTAGTAGGTTTAAGGCTTGTAGTCGGTCTGTTCCGTGAGTTCGGGCAGTGGCAACTAGTAGTGCCAAGCCTGCGCTGGCCTCGCAGGCTGAGAAGGCTAAGAGGAGAATAGGGGCGGGAGAGAATGCGGTTATTTCTAGCTGGAGTGCTCATAGGGCCAGGGCAATAAATAATGATAGTATTATTCCTTCCAAGCATAATAGGGCGGACAATAGGTGGGTGCGGTGAAAGGCCAGTCCTAATAATCCTAAGGTAAATGCTGATGTGAAGCTAAAGTATGCTGATATCATAAGGGGGTTACAGATTTTAACTGTAATTTTCTGAGCCGAAATCAGAGGTCTTTTTTGGACTAACACCCTATTCAGCCCACTCAAGGCCTCCTTGAAGCCACTCATATAGTAGGCCTAGTGTAAGTAGTACTAGCACGGCTGCGGCTCATATTAATGTGGTAGTGGGGTTTAGTAATTGGTTGCCCCATGGTAGTGGGAGGAGTAGGGCAATTTCTAGATCAAATAATAAGAATAAAATAGCAATTAGAAAAAATCGGATAGAAAAGGGCAATCGTGCGGACCCTAGTGGATCGAAGCCGCACTCGTATGGGGAGAGTTTTTCTGCATCCGGGCTTATTTGTGGGAGTCAGAATGATACTAGGGCTAAAACAATAGATAGGGCTGTAGTAATTAATATAATTACAGTAATTAAGTTCATTATCTTTCCTTGGGGTTTAACCAAGACTAGGTGATTGGAAGTCACATGTACTAACTTTAAATACTAGAAAGATATGAGCCTCATCAGTAAATAGAGACATATAGGAATAGTCATACAACATCTACAAAGTGTCAGTATCAGGCGGCTGCCTCGAATCCAAAGTGATGTTCAGATGTAAAGTGGTATTGGATTTGGCGTAGAAGGCAGACTGCAAGGAAGGTTGAGCCAATGATAACGTGTAGTCCGTGGAAGCCTGTTGCTACGAAGAAAGTTGAGCCATAGACTCCATCAGCAATTGTAAACGGGGCTTCATAATATTCTATAGCTTGGAGGGCGGTAAAGTAGAGGCCAAGCAATACTGTTAAGGTTAATGCTTGGATTGCTTGTTTTCGTTCCCCCTCTATCAGGCTGTGGTGGGCCCATGTTACTGTGACACCGGATGCTAGAAGTACGGCTGTGTTTAAAAGTGGAACTTCAAATGGGTCTAGCGTTGTAATTCCTGTTGGTGGCCAGCATCCGCCGAGTTCTGGGGTTGGAGCGAGGCTGGAGTGGTAAAAGGCTCAGAAAAAGCCCAGGAAGAATAAGACTTCTGAGGTAATAAAGAGAATTATACCATATCGAAGACCTTTTTGTACGGGCGGGGTGTGGTGTCCCTGGAATGTGCCTTCTCGTACAATGTCACGTCATCATTGATATATTGTAAGAATTAGCAGAATTAATCCTAGTGATAAAAGAATTATTGTATGGAAGTGGAATCAGATTGCTAGGCCTGATGTTATTAGGAGGGCGGCTACTGCCCCGGTTAGGGGTCATGGGCTTGGGTCAACCATGTGGTATGCATGTGCTTGGTGGGCCATTAAACGTTTTCTTGTAAATATAGACTTAATAAAAGTACGAAAACATAAGCTTGAATAAAAGCTACTGCTACTTCTAGTAGTGTTAGTAGGACTAGTAGAATGGCGGTAAGTGCAGCTACTGTTGTTATAGTCGAAATTATAGTAATTGTTGCTATTGAAATTAATTGAATTAATAGGTGACCTGCTGTAAGATTGGCTGTAAGTCGCACACCAAGTGCAAGTGGCCGAATAAATAAACTAATTGTTTCAATTATAATTAGAATTGGGATTAGGGGGGTGGGGGTTCCTTCTGGTAGAAGGTGTCCAAATGCTGCGGTTGGTTGATTTCGTAGTCCAATAATAACGGTGGCTAATCAAAGGGGTACTGCTAGTCCTATATTTAGTGAGAGCTGTGTTGTGGGGGTAAATGTATATGGCAGTAGTCCCAGCATATTAAGTGTTAAAATAAATAACATTAGGGAAGCTAAAATTATGGCCCATTTATGTCCTCCTTGATTAATAGGAGACATTAGTTGCCGCGTAAAAGTTTTAATAAATCAGGCTTGTAGGGAAATTATTCGGTTATTTAAGTAGCGTGTTGTGGGCGTAGGAATTAAAATTCATGGGAGGGTTAGTGCAATAGCAATGAGAGGAATACCAAGGTGTGTGGGGCTTATAAATTGGTCAAAAAGATTTAATATCATGGTCAGTTTCAGGTGTGTGGTGTAAGTTTTTTAATGTTTAGTGCTGTACTTTCATTATTAAATGTATGTTTTAATACTTTATTTGGGATAATCGTGAGGAAAATTAATCAGGAAAATAATAGGATAGCAAGTCACGGACTGGGGTTTAGTTGGGGCATATCATTAGAGGTGGTCGGGAGTCACCAATTTTTAGCTTAAAAGGCTAACGCTAATCCCTGTTTAGCTTCCTAATGAGGCGTCTTCAAGTATTGTAGAGGATCAGTTTTCAAAGTGTTCTAGTGGTACGGCTTCTACTACGATAGGCATAAAACTGTGGTTAGCGCCGCAAATTTCGGAGCATTGTCCGTAGAACACGCCTGGGCGAGATGTAATAAATGATGCTTGGTTTAATCGTCCTGGCACGGCATCTATTTTAATGCCTAATGATGGGACAGCTCATGAGTGTAGAACATCTTCAGCTGTTACTAAAACTCGCACTGGAGATTCTATTGGAACTACTATTCGGTGATCTGTTTCTAGGAGTCGAAATTGGCCGGGGGTTAGGTCTTGGGTTGGAATTATATATGAGTCAAAAGCAAGATTTTCATAGTCCGTGTATTCATAGCTTCAGTATCACTGATGTCCAACAGCTTTCACTGTTAGGTGTGGGTCATTTACTTCATCTATTAGATATAGAATTCGTAGTGATGGGAGGGCGATTATAATAAGAATAATTGCTGGGAGAATTGTTCAGATAATTTCAATTTCTTGAGAGTCTAGGATATATTTGTTTGTAAGCTTTGTTGTCACTATTAGGACAATAATATATAGGACTAAAGTGCTAATTAAGAAAACAATTATTAAGGCGTGATCGTGGAAGTGTAGAAGCTCTTCTATTACAGGGGAGGCCGCGTCTTGGAATCCTAGTTGTGAGGGATGTGCCATTAAGCCTTGGGGCTTAAAGTGCGCAGGGGTTTAACCTACAATTTTGCCTTGACAAGGCAGAGTAATATTTTTACTAGCACTTTATTAAAGAAAGTGGCAGAGTGGTTATGCGGCTGGCTTGAAACTAGTTTATGGGGGTTCGATTCCTTCCTTTCTCGTTAATGGGTTCGTACTTGCACGAAGGCGGGCTCTTCAAAGGTGTGGTATGGAGGCGGACATCCGTGTAGTCACTCTGCGTTTGTTGAGGTTAATTCTACTGAAAGAACTTCTCGTTTAGCAGTAAATGCTTCTCATAGAATAAAGAGGAATATTACAACTGCTACTAGGGAAATTAAAGACCCAATAGATGAAATAATATTTCATAGGGAGTAGGCATCTGGGTAGTCTGAGTATCGGCGTGGTATTCCGGCCAGGCCTAGGAAGTGTTGAGGGAAAAAGGTGAGATTAACCCCCACAAATATTGTACCAAAGTGAATTTTTGTTCAGGTTTCATGTATTGTATAGCCAGTAAAGAGTGGGAATCAGTGAACGAAGCCTCCTATAATAGCGAAGACGGCCCCCATTGATAATACATAATGGAAATGAGCTACTACATAATAGGTGTCGTGTAGCACAATATCGATTGATGAGTTGGCTAATACAATTCCTGTTAAGCCTCCAACTGTGAATAAGAAGATAAAGCCAAGGGCTCAGAGCATTGGGGTTTCTCACTTAATTGTTCCTCCGTGCAGTGTTGCTAACCAGCTGAAGACTTTTACTCCAGTTGGAATAGCAATAATTATTGTTGCGGATGTGAAGTATGCTCGGGTATCCACGTCTATGCCAACAGTAAATATGTGGTGTGCCCACACAATAAATCCTAGTAGGCCGATGGCTATTATAGCCCATACCATGCCCATATAGCCAAATGGTTCTTTTTTACCTGAATAATATGCTACAATATGTGATACTATTCCAAAGCCTGGTAGAATCAAAATATATACTTCTGGGTGGCCGAAAAATCAGAACAAGTGTTGGTATAAAATTGGGTCTCCTCCACCTGCGGGGTCAAAAAATGTTGTGTTTAGGTTTCGGTCTGTTAGTAGCATAGTAATACCAGCAGCGAGCACTGGTAGTGATAGAAGCAGAAGCACGGCTGTAATTAACACGGCTCAAATAAATAGTGGTGTTTGGTACTGGGAGATGGCTGGGGGTTTTATATTAATAATAGTTGTAATAAAATTAATGGCCCCAAGAATTGAGGACACACCCGCCAAATGAAGAGAAAAAATTGTCAGGTCTACTGAAGCCCCTGCATGTGCAAGGTTTCCTGCAAGGGGCGGATAAACGGTTCATCCGGTTCCGGCCCCCGCTTCTACCCCGGAAGATGCAAGAAGAAGTAAAAATGATGGAGGGAGTAATCAGAAGCTTATGTTATTTATTCGTGGGAATGCTATATCTGGCGCACCAATTATTAATGGGATTAGTCAATTTCCGAACCCACCAATTATAATTGGCATTACTATAAAGAAAATTATTACGAAGGCATGGGCAGTAACAATGACATTGTAAATTTGGTCATCGCCAAGAAAGGCCCCTGGTTGAGCTAATTCAGCCCGGATGAGCAGGCTTAGGGCCGTACCCACTATTCCGGCTCAGGCACCAAATACAAGGTAGAGGGTGCCAATGTCTTTATGGTTTGTTGAGAAAAATCAGCGTGTGATTGTCACAGGTAGAATGGCCGAGCGTTAGGCGGTGGTTTGTAGCTCCATGGACAAAGGTTTAAATCCTTTTTCTACCATAGCCCTGTGGTGTACAACATATCGGATTGCAAATCCGGAGAAGTAGGTTAGTTGCCTACCGGGGCTTTCCCCGCCTTAGTGGACGGTAGGCGGGGAGAGTAGATGAATGCCCGCTGGTTTGGGCGTCTAGCTGTTAACTAGAAGTTTGTAGGATCGAGGCCTTCTCATCTAGTAAGGCTTTAGCTTAATTAAAGTGTCTGAGTTGCATTCAGGAGATGTGGGATAAAGTCCTGCAAGTCTTACAGAGATTAGAAGATTTTCACTTCTACTGAAAGCTTTGAAGGCTTTTGGTCTAATGTTATCCTAAATCTCTAATCAACTAGTGCTTGTGCTAGTGGGACAAGGGGGAGGAGTAGCAGCGTTAGAGAGGTAGAGGTGGTTAGTAGGGCTATGTTTTGTGTATTTTTAATGCGTCAGGGGGCTGATGCATTGTTTGTATTTGGGGCAATGGTAAGAGTTATTGCATAGCATAGTCGTATGTAAAAGTATAGGCTTATGAGTGCGCTCAGTGCTATGATTGTTGCAGGAATTGGGAGCTCTTGTATGGTTAATTCTTGTAAAATTAATCATTTTGGCATGAATCCAGATAGTGGTGGGAGGCCTCCCAGCGAGAGGAGCACAAGGGCTGTGGTTGTTGTAATAATTGGGGCTTTTGACCAGCTTATGGATAGTATATTAATTTTTGTAGAGGATGTATATTTGAATGTTATGAACGCTGCGGTTGTTATAGTAATGTACATGGTCAGGGTTAAAATGGTTAACTGCGGTTTGAGTTGTGTGACGATAAGCATTCAGCCAAGATGGGCAATTGAGGAGTAGGCTAAAATTTTTCGTAGCTGAGTTTGGTTAAGTCCTCCTCATCCTCCGATGAAGACTGATGTTATGCCTAATATAAAGATTAATTGTGAGTTAATTGCTGGTGCTACTTGAATAATTAATGCGAATGGAGCTAGTTTTTGTCATGTGGCCATAATTAAGCCTGTTGTAAGATTTAAACCTTGTATGACTGAGGGTATTCAGAAGTGTACTGGTGCTAATCCTACTTTTAGTGCAAGGGCTATTATTGCAAGGGTTGTTGCTGTTTGGTCTGTTAGGTGATTGGTATTTCATTCTCCTGTTGCTCATGCATTAATTGTGCTGGCGAATAGGATGGTAGCTGCTGCAGTGGCTTGGGCTAAAAAATACTTAGTAGTGGCTTCTACTGCCCGGGGGTGGTGGTGTTGGGCTATTAGTGGTAGGATTGCTAATGTATTAATCTCTAAGCCTATTCAGGCCAAGAGTCAGTGGGAGCTTATAAAAGTAATTGTTGTGCCTAGGCCAAGGCTTGATAATAGAATTATGATAATATAGGGGCTCATTGGTAAGAGAAGGATTTTAACCTTCGTTTTTGGGGTATGGGCCCAAAAGCTTAATTAGCTTATCTTACTAGAAAGTGGTGTAGTGGGAGCACTTAGAGTTTTGATCTCTAGGATATGGGTTCGAGTCCCTTCTTTCTAAGGAGTCGGAAGGATTTTAACCTTCATAAATCACTCTATCAAAGTGGTCCTTGGGTATTCAGGCACGGCTCCTTTATAGTTGTGGGGGCAGTCCTGCTAGTGCAATTGGAAGGGCCATGTGTCATAGAATTAGGGCTAGTGTTATGGGTAGAAAGTTTTTTCATACTAGGTGTATGAGCTGGTCATAGCGAAATCGCGGGTAAGATGCTCGAACTCATAGAAAGGTTGTGGAAAGTATTGCGGCTTTAAGTATTATGTTAGTTGAGGCAAGCTCTGGGATAGAGGGGATATGTGTTGCACCTAGAAATAAAATTGTTGAAAGTGTATTTATTAAGATAATATTAGCATATTCAGCTAGGAAGAATAGTGTGAATGGTCCTCCTGCATATTCAACGTTGAAGCCGGATACTAGTTCTGATTCTCCTTCTGTTAGATCAAAGGGGGCTCGGTTGGTTTCAGCAAGGGTGGAGATATATCATATAGCAGCGAGTGGTCAGGCTGGAATTAGTAGTCAGATTGACTCTTGGGTTATATTAAATATTTGTAAGGTAAAGCCTCCTGTGAAAATAATGATGGATAATAAAATTAATCCTAGGCTAACTTCATATGAAATGGTTTGAGCAACTGCTCGTAATGCACCAATAAGAGCATATTTTGAATTTGAGGCCCATCCTGATCCGAGAATTGAATATACTGTAAGGCTTGATAAGGCGAGGATAAATAGGATGCCCAGGTTTAGGTCAACTACTGGGTGGGGGAGTGGTATTGGTGCTCATAGTATGAGGGCCAAGGTTAGTGCTAGAATTGGGGTTATTAGGAATAAGATTGGGGAGGAGGTTGATGGTCGGATTGGCTCTTTAATAAATAATTTAATTCCGTCTGCAATGGGTTGTAGGAGCCCGTATGGCCCTACAATATTAGGGCCTTTGCGTAGTTGCATGTAGCCTAGGATTTTTCGTTCAACTAAAGTTAGAAAAGCAACAGCTAATAAGATCGGAACAATATAGGCTAATGGATTAATTAGGTAAGTTATGGTAGTTATTATCATAATTAAGAGGAGGATTTGAACCTCCGGGTGAAAGGGCTTAGGCCTTTTGCAATTACCGGGCTCTGCCATCTTAATAATCTAGTCTTGATAAATTATTTGTGCTTCTCCTTATTGTATTTAGTCGATATCATACAGTGGAGGTAGGGCGTATTTTAAACATAGGCCTCTTTTTTCCGGTCCTTTCGTACTAGGAAAAAATGCATTTACAGATAGAAACTGACCTGGATTGCTCCGGTCTGAACTCAGATCACGTAGGACTTTAATCGTTGAACAAACGAACCCTTAATAGCGGCTGCACCATTAGGATGTCCTGATCCAACATCGAGGTCGTAAACCCCCTTGTCGATATGGACTCTGAAAGGGGATTGCGCTGTTATCCCTAGGGTAACTTGGTTCGTTGGTCGGCCTTAGGCCGGATCAATTATGGTCAGATGTTCTGTGACTTAGAGGTGTCCCTCTTAGTTTTAGGGTATGTGCCCAGTCCGCATGGAAGATTGTCTTTCTTCCGTGGTCGCCCCAACCGAAGATGATAAACTATTGTTACTTGGTTTAGCTAGAGTTTATTGGGCTCTTAACGTAATTAGTTTTTATCTTAAGCTCCAAAGGGTCTTCTCGTCTTGTATCATTATGTCCGCTTCTGCACGGGCAGATCAATTTCATTGATTTAAAGGGGGAGACAGTTAAGCCCTCGTTCCACCATTCATACGGGTCCTCATTTAAAGGACAAGTGATTGCGCTACCTTCGCACGGTCAGAATACCGCGGCCGTTTAATTTATCACTGGGCAGGCAAGACCTCCTATACGTAGGGTTGCAGGAGGCGATGTTTTTGGTAAACAGGCGAGGCTTAGTGTTTGCCGAGTTCCTTCCTCTTTTTTTAATCTTTCCCTGTATGTCCTCCTGTGTGGGATTAACGATTAGTAGTTTGTGATTATTTCTTGATTTGTTGATGTAGTCACATTTCCCTCTTTGACTGGGTTCGGTAATTGCTAGCGGGAGGTCCTGTCTAGCATACACGTGGACGGGGAGAAGGGGGGTGCCTTCTTATTACTCATTTTAGCAGTATCTCTTCCATGGGGGCATGGAGTGGCCCAGTAAAGTTAAGGGGTTTTAGATAAAGTATTAGGATAATAGACTTAAATTTGCTTGAGCTTTAACGCTTTCTATGCAGGTGGCTGCTTTTAGGCCCACTGAGGCGGTTTGTCTTGTTTAATATAATCTTTAACCGCCTAAGTAAGGTTGTGTCCTGTTTCAAAAGAGCTGTCCCTCTTTTGACTAACTCTCGCATTTTTCTTTAGATCTTGGTTAATTTGGTAGTGAGTGAAGTAAGGAGTGCGAGGCTAAACTTCTATTTATTTCTTGGGCAACCAGCTATAACTAAGTTCGGTAGGTCTGTCACCCCTACCCGGAGGTCTTCCCACTCTTTTGCCACAGAGACGGGTTGGCCCTAATTAATAGGCTGCCTCGGGGTAGCTCACTTAGTTTCGGGGTCTTGAACTAAAGTACACTTTGCTCAGGGTGGCTGGCTAAATCATGATGCAAAAGGTACGAGTGTTAATCTCTGCTTTATTGTGCTTTAATGCTTTATTTCATTTCTTTTTCATCTTTCCCTTGCGGTACTTTTATTATAGCTTGATGTGCCCTTTCTGTCTCACATACTTAGGCGGTAGAATGTTTTAATTAATTGGTTGTGGTTGTGTTAAAATTTTTACTGTTATTAAATTTAATTCTGTAGTTAAGCTAGATTTTTAGCTCAGGACGATCCAATTTGCATGGATGTCTTCTCGGTGTAAGGGAGATGCTTGACTGCCTCAGCCACGTCCTGGTTATTCCAAGTACACCTTCCGGTATACTTACCATGTTACGACTTACCTCCCCTTGTCTTATTAGTTATTATTATGAATGTTATTATTTTTGTGGGGGAGGGTGACGGGCGGTGTGTGCGCGTCTCAGAGCCTATTTCAAAATAACTCTCTAATTTACTTTTTACTGCTAAATCCACCTTTAAACACCCGTTTCAGGGTGTCATTCGTATTAATCTATTGTTAGAAAATGTAGCCCATTTCTTCCCACTTCGTACGCTACACCTCGACCTGACGTTTTTGGGCTGGCCAATTTTGCTTACTGTTAGAGGCCTTCACAGGGTAAGCTGACGACGGCGGTATATAGGCGGGTTAAACAAGAAGTGGTGAGGTTTAACGAGGATTATCGGTTCTAGAACAGGCTCCTCTAGGTGGGTCTGAGGCACCGCCAAGTCCTTTGGGTTTTAAGCTGTGCTCGTAGTACCCTGGCGAATGTTTGTGTAATAACACATTTGGGTTTAAGGCTAAGCATAGTGGGGTATCTAATCCCAGTTTGTTTCTTAGCTTTCGTGGAGTCAGGTTTCAAAGGTCATTTAAAACTACTTTCGTATTTGGACTTCGTATCTTCGTGGTGCGTATGACAGCTTAGAAGATCTTTGGTTTTATTTTATTATTTCCCTAACCACCCTTTACGCCGTAAGCATCAACTAGGGTCTTTCGTATAACCGCGGTGGCTGGCACGAATTTTACCGGCCCTTTTAGCCTTAACTAAGTCAAGCTTTCGCTTATTGCTTAATATTTATTACTGCTGATTTCCCTTGGGGGTGTGGCGTAGCAAGGCGTCATGGGCAAAAAGATGTGCCTGATGCCGGCTCCTCGTCCCCGGGAGGGGGGTCGAGGGCATTCTCACAGGGGTGCGGAGGCTTGCATGTATAAATTAGGTTAAAGTTGATGGTAAAGTCAGGACCAAGCCTTTGTGCCTGTGGGACTTTCTAGGGTCCATCTTAACATCTTCAGTGTTATGCTTTACTTAAGCTACACTAGC